ATGCGTTGATTATTTTCAACAAATCATAAAGATATTGGGACTTTATATATTTTATTTGGTATATGAGCAGGGTTAGTTGGTACTGCCCTTAGATTACTAATTCGTGCTGAGTTGGGCCAGCCTGGGGCTTTACTTGGAGATGATCAACTTTATAATGTAATTGTTACAGCACATGCATTTGTAATAATTTTTTTCTTAGTGATACCGATAATAATTGGTGGCTTTGGTAATTGGTTAATCCCACTAATACTCGGGGCTCCTGATATAGCATTTCCTCGGCTAAATAATATAAGATTTTGACTCCTTCCTCCAGCACTATTATTGCTCCTATCCTCAGCTGCCGTTGAAAGGGGGGCTGGTACCGGATGAACAGTGTATCCGCCACTTGCTGGAAATTTAGCTCACGCTGGTGGTTCTGTTGATTTAGCTATTTTTTCTCTACATTTAGCTGGTGTTTCGTCTATTTTAGGCGCTGTAAATTTTATTACCACTATTATTAATATACGATGACGGGGAATGCAATTTGAGCGACTTCCTTTATTTGTTTGGTCGGTGATAATTACTGCTGTACTATTATTACTATCTCTTCCTGTTTTAGCTGGTGCTATTACAATACTCCTAACTGATCGAAATTTTAACACGGCTTTTTTTGATCCAGCCGGAGGTGGAGATCCAATTCTTTATCAACATCTCTTTTGGTTTTTTGGTCACCCTGAGGTATATATTTTAATTTTACCTGGGTTTGGGATAATTTCCCATATTGTAAGACATTATTCAGCTAAGAAAGAAACGTTTGGAACCTTAGGAATGATTTATGCAATGCTGGCCATTGGTGTTTTAGGTTTTATTGTTTGGGCTCATCATATGTTTACGGTTGGTATGGACGTGGATACTCGGGCATATTTTACAGCGGCTACGATAATTATTGCTGTACCAACTGGTATTAAAGTATTCAGTTGGCTTGCCACTATTCACGGGGCTAAAATCAAATACGAAACACCAATGTTGTGAGCCCTGGGGTTTATTTTCTTGTTTACTGTGGGTGGGCTGACAGGAATTGTGTTATCAAATTCTTCACTGGACATTATGTTGCATGATACCTATTATGTAGTAGCACACTTTCACTATGTACTTTCAATGGGGGCTGTTTTTGCTTTATTCGGGGCTTTTAACTATTGATTTCCGTTATTGACCGGTGTAACACTTCACTCTCGATCAACTAAAGCTCATTTCTTTATTATGTTTATTGGTGTTAATGTTACTTTCTTTCCGCAGCACTTTTTAGGGCTAGCTGGGATACCACGACGATACTCTGATTACCCGGATTGTTACACTAAATGAAATGTAATCTCATCAATTGGATCTATAATTTCTTTTGTTGCGGTATTATATTTTATAGTAATTGTGTGAGAAGCTTTAGTTTCACAACGAAAAGTTGTTTGAAGAACACACCTGAGAACCGCATTAGAGTGAGATAACCTATTACCAGCAGATTTTCATAATGCACCGGAGACTGGAGCATTAGTCTCTGCGTAGTTTAATTGTGTAAGATATGAGCCTATGAGGACAACTTGGATCCCAGGATGCTGCATCCCCTCTTATAGAAGAATTAATTTTTTTTCATGATCATGCAATAATAATTTTAATCATAATTATTAGCTTAGTTGGCTATGCTGCTTTTTCTTTAATGTTAAATAAATTTTCCTGTCGATCTTTAGTGGAAGGGCAGGAAATTGAGACAATTTGAACAATTGTCCCAGCAATTATTTTAATTTTTTTAGCTTTACCGTCTTTACGCCTATTATACCTTTTAGATGAAGTTAACGATTGCAATTTAACGGTAAAAAGTATTGGACATCAATGATATTGAAGTTACGAATATTCAGACTTTTTAAATATTGAATTTGACTCATACATGGTTCCCACAGAGGACCTAGAGAGCGGGGATTTTCGGTTACTCGAGGTTGATCATCGAGTAGTACTTCCGACTTCAACAGATATCCGTATTTTAGTTACTTCAGCTGATGTAATCCGTTCCTGAGCGGTTCCTAGCTTGGGGGTAAAAGCTGATGCTATTCCAGGGCGATTAAATCAATTAAGCTTCTTTATTAAACACCCAGGAGTATTTTATGGACAATGTTCTGAAATTTGTGGGGCCAATCATTCATTTATACCAATTGTAGTTGAGGCTATTCCATTAGAGAGCTTTATAAGATGGGTAGTTAAAGTATCTGAGTAGATTAAAGAATTAGTTAAAATTATAATTTTAGATTGTCAGTCTAAGGTCACTAATTAATTAGTATTCTTTAATGCCTCAATTGTCCCCCCTTAATTGAATTTTTTTATTTATTTTATTTTGGGTTGCTGTAATTCTTGTTTCTATCACAATTTGATGATCAAAAAAAATCTATTTTACTCCTGAAACCTCTAAAAAAGCTGTTAAAGAAGAAAATAAATGAAACTGATAATTAATTAAAGAATGCTTGTAGATATTTTTTCTTCTTTCGATGATAATAATCAAGTTTTTATATCTTTATATGTGCTAATGTGATTGTTTTCTCTAGCTAGAATTATAATTTTTAGTTCTGCATACTGGGTTGCTAGTCCGCGTTATGATGTTATTCTAAAAGCTTTTAAAGAAACAGTTTCTTCCCAGATTTTTCGGTCTTTTGGTTTAAATATGGGGGGGTTTATTAATGTGTTAACTGCATTGTTTATATTTCTAATTTTTATAAACCTAAGTGGTTTAATTCCATATGTTTTTAGAAGAACAAGTCATTTAGCTGTATCTCTTTCGCTGGGGTTACCACTATGGTTGTCTTTAATTATTTCTGCAATTTTTTACAATCCAAGATCTGTAGTTGCTGGCTTGTTACCAATGGGTGCACCTGCACCCCTAAACCCATTTTTAGTAATTATTGAAACAGTTAGGATTCTTGTACGGCCTATTACTTTATCTGTGCGATTAACTGCAAATATAAGAGCTGGGCACATTGTTTTAACGCTGATCGGGAACTACTTAACAGCTAGATTTTTTATATCATCAATTTTTTCCATATTAGTTTTAATTAGTATTCAAGTTTTCTATACAATTTTTGAATTTGGTATTAGTATGATTCAGGCTTATATTTTTTGTTTATTAATTACTTTATATTCGGATGAACACCCGCATTAATTTGATTAAAAATTAGTTTACTAAAAGTTGTTGTAAAAGAGTTGTCTCATTTTTGGGGTATGAACCCAACAGCTTGATATTTAGCTTATTTTACATTTGTTGGGGAGAATTAACTCCGTTAATAGATCTACAGTCTACTGCTTTAACTCAGCCACCTAACATAATTGTAATTCATTAGAAATATGTTTTCAACTTCGAATTTGCACTTCGATATTTTTATAAACTATAACGAATCAAGGTTTAAGAAGTTTTTCTTATATCAAACTTTGAAGGCTTGTAGTTTTTTTAACTTAAAACCTTACTAGGAGGTTTACTACCTCTCTTAAGAAATCAAAATTCTTCGTGCCCTAAACACTGCTTGTAATTATATCTCTTTTAGATCAATCTAATCTTTTTGCTTGGAAGGCAAATGTACTTATCATACTCAAGAGACTTTGGTATTTCTAATAAAATTGCTTATTCCTTTAGGATGAAAACCTAACGTGTCATTGTACACCATAGAAACATAATTTTTCATTTTTGTAAAAATAACTTGCAATTAAAATAAATTAAACAAATTTAGAAAACAAATTAGACATATAATATAATAATGTTTGGCTCTGGCTTATTTATATAATAAAAGTAAATGAATACACATGGCTTTTTTAGAGCGGAGTGAGGCGAGTAAAGGTAAAAAGAAATTTAAAATTTCCCAAAGCCTTTATTTTAAGTATTATTAAATATATAATGCTTAGTAAAGTCCCACTAACACCAGTGCTAGAGATTAAAAAAGGGCGTAAGTCCGATTTAGATTAGCTATTTAAATTTGGTTAACTTGGTGCCAGCATCCGCGGTTACACCAAGAAATTAAGTTATATATTATGGTAAAAAGACAGTTAAACAGATAATCAATTTTTTATTAGCTTTTATTCAAAAGTAAAATTTATAAATAAAAGTTAAAACCTTATAAAAAATATAAGTTGAGGCTGTGAAAATCTTGGGGGAAACTGGGATTAGATACCCCATTATTCTTGAAGATAAATAAATTTATACCGGGGCACTACGAATGATTTTTAGATTTAAAACCCAAAGAGCTTGGCGGTGTTTTAGACTATTTAGGGGAACTTGTTTCATAATCGATAATCCACGATAGACCTAACCTTTTTTTGTAACCAGTATGTATACCGTTGTCGTCAGGTAACTTTTTAAAATAAAAAAGTTAGCGAAAAAGCCATAAGCTCATACGTCAAATCAAGGTACAGCCTATAAGAAGGAGAAAATGAGTTACAATTAAAATTTATAATAACGGAATAGAAAAAGAAAATTTCTTTAAAGGCGGACTTAAAAGTAAAAAAATTATTATAGAAATTTTTTGAATTGAGCTCTGAAACGTGCACACATCGCCCGTCGCTCTCGCTGAAAAGTGAGATAAGTCGTAACATAGTAGGGGTAATGGAAATTGTCCCTAGATCATGAAACATAGCATAATTTAATGCATTTCACTTACACTGAAAGGATACTCAAAATTGAGCTGTTTCAAATTATATTAAGATTAAATTTTACATTACATGTTTATCTAAACATTTATAGGTTTAGTAAGGGTGACTGAAATTCTATTTATAATAATCTATAAGTACTGAGAAGGAAATAATATTTAATTGAAAAAAAGCAGTTTTTCATAACGTACCTTTTGCATCATGGTTTAGCTAGAGAATGCTTTTAATAAAATTTCTCGAAACTCGATGAGCTATTTTAAATTCTATATTAGTAGTAGTAAGTAAATGTAGCAAAATTTTTTCAAAAATTTAAAATAGAAATTAGATTTTATTCGTATCGAGTGATAGCTAGTTTCCCTATAAAAGCATAGAAGTGCGTAAATTAATCATGTTTAGCCTATAACTTATTGTGGTTTAATACGTTAATTTGTGAGATTTTTAAGGATAAGCTTTAGAATCAATAATATTAAATTGTATTTATTACAGCTTGAAATTTAGGCTTGAAATTAGTCATAATCTAAAGTTTGTTATAAATTATTTAAAAAATTAAATAAGATATATTTACTTGTCTTTATGGGGAAAATTTTTAAAACTTATAAAAAATGTTTTTATGCTAAAATGAGTATTATATAAAACTATATATTAATAAAATTAAAATTAAAACATAAAAATTTTATTACAAATAAATTTTAAGAAGGAACTCGGCAAAACTTTTGCTCTGCCTGTTTATCAAAAACATGGCTCTTTGAAGTTAATACATAAAGAGTCGGACCTGCCCAGTGATAAATTTTTAACGGCCGCGGTACTCTGACCGTGCGAAGGTAGCATAATCATTTGCCCTATAATTGAGGGCTAGTATGAATGGTTTGACATGAGCATAGCTGTCTCCTTAAAATTTTATAAAATTTGGTTTTTAGGTGAAGAAACCTAAATTGAATTGAAAGACAAGAAGACCCTATCGAGCTTTAGAATAATTAATTAAAAAATATAAATAAAATAATTAATTTTAAATTAAAAACTTTGGTTGGGGCGACTGAGGAACACACAAAGCTTCCTTATTAAGTAATGCTAATGAGCAATGATCCAGAAAAATCTGATTAAAAAAATTAGTTACCGTAGGGATAACAGCATAATCTTTTTTGAGAGCTCTTATCGAAAAAAAGGTTTGTGACCTCGATGTTGGACTAGGATATCCTAAAGATGTAGAAGTCTTTAATGGTTGCTCTGTTCGAGCATAAAAATCCTACATGATCTGAGTTCAGACCGGCGTGAGCCAGGTCAGTTTCTATCTTCAATTAAATATTTTAAATTTAGTACGAAAGGACCAATTTAAAGCAATAATTGCATGCTAAGATTAATTATAATATATATTTAAGTTTCTATAGTATAAAGATGGCAGAAAAGTGCATTAGGTTTAAGCCCTAAATATAAAGATTTAAACTCTTTTCTTTATAATAAAGATGGCAGAAAATATGCATTAGGCTTAGGACCTAAATATAAAGATTAAAATTCTTTTCTTTATAATGTATTTATCTTTAATCTCTTGTATTTTTACCTATATCTGTATTTTATTAGCAGTCGCTTTCTTTACGCTTTTAGAACGTAAGGGTCTGTCGTACATACAAATTCGAAAGGGGCCAAATAAAGTTGGAATTGCGGGACTGCCGCAACCATTAGCTGATGCAGCCAAACTTCTTGTTAAAGAAATTGCTAAGCCAACCATAGCAAACTACCCTCCTTATTACCTAGCTCCAGTATTTAGTTTTATTTTAGCCTTGCTTCTTTGACAGTTATATCCAAGTTTATATGCTATAAGATACTTCAAATGAGGAATTTTATTTTTTTTATGCGTATCTAGATTAAATGTTTATGGGACATTATTAGCAGGATGGGCCTCAAACTCAAAATATGCATTACTTGGGAGCCTACGAGCCATTGCCCAAACCATTTCTTACGAGGTTAGTATAGCTTTAATTTTGCTTTTTCCGTTATTTATATTGGCTACATTTAATTTTATAGAATTAAATGAGGCCCAAGAAATTATTTGATTTGTATTTTTAATATTGCCTGTGTTTTTTATATGATTTGTTACTTGTATTGCTGAAACTAACCGAGCTCCGTTTGATTTCGCTGAAGGGGAATCAGAATTAGTTTCTGGATTTAATATTGAATATGGCTCTGCCGGATTTGCTTTAATTTTTCTTGCAGAATATGCTAATATTTTGGTCATAAGCTTATTTTCTGCAGCTTTATTTTTTGGTGGAAGAAGCTTCTTATTTCAATATAGTGATGTTATATTTATATTAAAAGTCTTATTCTTTGCCTTTGTTTTTATCTGAGTGCGGGCTACCTATCCACGATTTCGTTACGACTTATTAATATCATTGACATGAAAAAGATTTTTACCTGCAGCACTCTCTTTTTTATTATTAATTTTTTGTTTTTCATATTATATCTACTTGTCAGGGCTGTAGTTTAATAAAATATTAGCATTGGAAGCTAGAGATCAGGTATTAGTCCTGTGTCCTGAATGACAGTAATTATATTGATAGCTTTTAGTACCTGCTCTGTACTAATGTTTCCGCTAATAGCCCAACCGCTAAGGCTTGGGTTATCTATTATAATTTCAACCTTATTTTTATGTATATCTAGGGCTATATTAATTTCTAGGTGATACGCATACATTCTATTTTTAATTTATGTAGGCGGATTACTTGTTATGTTTGCATATGTAGCTGCATTATCTCCAAATACATTATTTTCAGGTATGAACGCCATTATTTTTTTTATCACACTTTCAGTTATTATTTATGTTATTTTATATAATCATTATTTCATCGACCCTGTAAAAACAGAAATTTTTAATACCTGGGCAGAAACTAAAAAACTAAAAACTTACGGAGTTGAGCTTGTATCTCCGCACTATATCTCTATTTTAATTGCCCTTGGGACTATTTTATTATTAAATCTTATTGTGGTAGTAAAAATTTGCTTTTACCAACACACCCCATTACGTTCATTTAAAATTTAATATTATGCGCACACCAATTCGAAAAATTCATCCTGTATTAAAAGTAATAAATGGGGCCTTAGTTGATCTACCTGCCCCTTCTAATCTCTCTATATGATGAAATTTTGGTTCCCTTCTTGGCTTATGCCTAGTAATTCAAATTGTCACTGGCCTATTTCTAGCTATACATTTTACAGCTCATGTAGATTTGGCATTTAGGTCTGCAGTTCATATCTCTCGTGATGTAAACTATGGTTGACTTTTACGGGCACTTCATGCAAATGGGGCAAGCTGATTTTTTATCTGCATTTATTTTCATATTGGGCGGGGTATGTATTATGGGTCATTTATATACCATCACACATGAAATATTGGCGTAATTCTTTTATTTATGACTATGGGGACAGCTTTTCTAGGGTACGTTTTACCGTGAGGTCAGATATCTTTCTGGGGTGCTACTGTAATTACTAATTTATTATCGGCTATTCCGTATGTGGGAAAAATACTAGTTGAATGAGTTTGAGGTGGTTTTGCTGTTGATAATGCAACATTAACTCGATTTTTTACTCTTCATTTTGTATTACCTTTCGGAATTGCAGCATTAACTGTATTACATTTGCTATTCCTACACGAATCCGGCTCAAATAACCCGTTAGGATTAAATAGAGACGGAGAAAAGGTACCGTTTCATTCTTATTACAGCTTTAAAGATTTAGTTGGATTTATCATTTTACTTTTTATACTCTCATTACTAGTACTATTTGCACCACAAATACTAACAGACCCAGAAAATTTCATTCCAGCTAATCCGCTAGTTACGCCAGTGCACATTCAGCCTGAATGGTATTTTCTTTTTGCATACGCCATTCTTCGCTCCATTCCGAATAAATTGGGCGGGGTAATCGCCTTAGTTATGGCTGTTGCAATTTTATTAATTCTGCCATTTACCTTTCAGGGAAAATCTCGATCACTTGCTTTTTACCCCTTAAACCAAATTTTATTTTGAGCACTTATTGGAATTTTCGGAATTCTCACATGAATCGGTGCTTGCCCAGTTGAAGCCCCGTATGAGCAAATTGGCCAAGTCTTCACTATTTTATATTTTTTGTATTTTATTATCGACCCAATAACACGCATTTTATGAGATAATATTTTAGATTTTTAGGGCTATTCCCATGGGGGAGTTTGTCTTGAAAATAAACTAAGAGTGCTCAGCCCACTCAATAGCCTAGCAATAAAAAATTAATTTTTATCTTTGGCTTACAAGACCAATGCTTTGTTTTAAGCTATTATTGCCAAAGACATGAGAACATTTTATTTAGTTTTAACTAGTATATTGGGGTTTTTTATGGCTTTAGTTGCTTTATCTCTTCAATATAAACATCTTTTAAGTGTCTTGTTAAGCTTAGAAGCTGCAACTATAAATCTATTTATTATAATATTCACACTCTCAAATAATATTATACTTAGCGGAGAAATAGCACTTATTTTAATTACCCTAGGCGCCTGCGAAGCAAGTTTAGGTCTTGCAATCTTAGTTTCAATAATTCGAGTTCGAGGAAATGATTACGTCTCTAGATTTTCCTCACAAAAATGCTAGGAATTTTATTTTCAAATCTCAGAATTTTCCTGTTTTTAATAAGTAATTCCTCTTGATACTTAAAACTTTGAAGTTTATCATTAATTAGTATGTTTTCTTTTTTTCAGCTTTATTCCCCAATCTTTTCCTATGAGAGGACTAATTCACTTATTACACAAGGCTCCATATCACTTGTATTAATTTCCTTAACATTTTGAATTACATTAATAATGATAATTGCTAGGCAAAATAGAGTAAAAAAATTTAATAACAATTCAACCTTATTTTCCCTTTTACTAATCATACTAAATTTGATTTTAATTATAACTTTTTCAATAACTAATATTTTACATTTCTATTTTATGTTTGAGGCTTCTTTAATTCCAACTCTCCTTATTATTTTAGGTTGAGGGTATCAACCAGAACGCTTACAAGCAGGTATATATATAATGATTTACACGGTAGCAGCATCTCTTCCATTACTGCTAACAATTATGTGAGCTGGGTCTTATTTAAACTCTTTTAACATTTTAATAACCGCTAATCTACGGCAAGAAATAATGTCATCTTTTTACTGATCTTATGACTTCTTAACTCTTTTAATTTTCACAGCTTTTTTAGTTAAGCTTCCTATGTTTTCAGTCCATTTATGACTCCCAAAAGCCCACATAGAAGCACCAGTTGCAGGATCTATAGTTTTAGCTGCAATTCTTTTAAAACTAGGCGGCTATGGAATTTTCCGGGCTTATCAGTATTTCAATTATTATAGCAGATCTATAATAATCTTGATTTTTTCCTTAGCTATTTGAGGTGGAGTACTAACAAGCATCGTCTGCTTTCGCCAAGTGGACTTCAAATCATTAATTGCTTACTCCTCAATTGGGCATATATCTTTAATATTAGCCGGAGCCTTCTCAAATTCTTCATGAGGCTGAGCAGGTAGGCTGGTTCTAATAGTATCTCATGGGTTTTGTTCATCTGCTTTATTTGCTTTGGCTAATTACACCTACGAAAAAACACACACTCGAAGCTTGTTATTAAGAAAAGGCATATTGCTAATTCTACCAATATTAGCCATATGATGGTTTTTTTTCTGTGCTATCAACATGGCAGCCCCGCCAAGAATTAATTTATTAGGTGAGATTATGATTTTTCCATCTGTAATCTTTAGTTCTAGTTATTACACGTTATCTCTTGGAATAATAAGATTCTTGGCTGCGCTATACAGCATATATTTGTATACAACAACTCAGCATGGCGGAAGACCGAAATATATAAAACCAGTTGCAAGACTAAAATCTTCTATATTTCTTTTATTACTCCTTCACTGAATTCCTGCAAATTTTTTAATTTTTAAAAGGGAGATTGTTTTCCTATGAATTTAAAAGTTGGGTTAGTTTAATTAAAATATCAGTTTGTGGGTCTGATGATAAAATTTAATTTTACCCAACCATGTTTTTAGGTTTAAAGTCCTCTTCTATTAGCTCTCTTTTATTACTTAGTTATAGAGTACTACTTATACCGATTATATATTATTTCACTATAAATGAAATGTCTTATTTAATTGAGTGAGATATTATTAATTTAAGGTCATGTAATATTTCACTTTCCTTTATCTTAGATATAATTAGCCTAAGATTTAGAAATGTTGTTTGCTTAATTTCGGGTTGCGTTATACTATTTTCATCAAGATATATGTCGCATGACCCGTTTTTAAAACGTTTCGTTTGACTGGTTATGCTTTTTGCTTTATCAATAAACCTTTTAGTTTTTATCCCAAGCCTTCCAGCCCTCTTATTAGGGTGAGACGGTCTGGGGATTGTATCATTTGCATTAGTTATTTACTATCAAAATATAAAATCATTAGGTGCCGGGATACTTACAATTATAGCAAATCGAATTGGCGATGTAATAATTTTACTTTCAATTGGAATTTTAGTTTTACAAGGACATTGAATTATCAATCTAATATGGGACTTTCACCTATCTGCATATCTTGTATTAACAATTACTATTGCAGCAATAACAAAAAGAGCCCAAATTCCATTTTCAGCCTGGCTACCGGCAGCTATAGCTGCCCCAACTCCGGTATCAGCCCTCGTACATTCATCTACACTAGTGACCGCCGGAGTGTTCTTGCTGATCCGATTTTATCCTTTTCTCTCAGAAAGAAGTATATTTCAACCCCTACTTTTATTCATCTCAGTTTTAACTCTTCTTCTTGCGGGCATCGGCGCAAACTATGAAAATGACCTAAAAAAAATTATTGCACTCTCTACACTTAGACAACTTGGGGTTATAATAATAAGATTAGGTATGGGAATAGTTTCCCTTTCCCTGTTTCATTTATATACTCATGCCTTATTCAAGGCCCTACTATTTCTATGCGCAGGAATAATTATTCATAACAGCTCAAACTATCAAGATATTCGCTCTATAGGCTTAATTTCAAAACAAGCTCCATTAACAGTCGCCTGCCTAAATATTGCAAATCTATCTTTGTGCGGAGCTCCATTTTTAAGCGGATTTTATTCCAAAGACCTGATTTTAGAAACATCGTTGACAAATCCAACAAACAGACTAATAATTTTATTAATCTTTCTTGCTACTGGTATAACCGCTGCTTATTCATTACGCTTATCATTTTGTTCTCTATGAGGTAACATAAAAAACAATAGCTTTCACACAAAAACTGAAAAGGATGCATACGTAAATTGGGCAACAACAACCCTAACGCTAGCTGCAATTTTTGCCGGATCTCTTTTGCAATCGGCATTTTTAGAGTTTTCACCACAATTATTTATTCTTCCACCATTCCATAAAGCGCTCACTATTGCAGTTATTATCTTAGGGTTGTTTATCTCGGCAATTTTTTGGGACGAAGACTTTTTCCCCCAAAAAATAAGTAAAATTAAATTTTTTTTTACAACTATATGGTTTTTAGCCCCAATCTCAGCTCAACCGCTAACTAAACTATCTATAATACTAGGAACAAACATTATAAAATCAGTTGATCAAGGATGGTTAGAAGTATTAGGGGGACAAGGGTCATTTAAAGCAGTACTATTCTTATCTAATAGCAACCAGAAATTCCAAATCAAATCTTTTAACTTTTTTATTCTAACTATGGTTTTTAGGCTCTTATTAACCCTCGTAATTACTTAGTATTCTAATAGCTTATATAATAGAGCATGGCACTGAAGATGCCAAGGAAGCAGCTTTGCTTTAGAATGATTCAGTTTTATCAATCCAGCGCTTTTTTCTATGCGCTGGATTGATAAATATCATACTTATTATATTGTATGGGACGAAACCCCTTTCATTTAGTAGAATTTAGCCCCTGACCTTTAACGGGTTCTATGGGAGCATTATTTTTGACTTCAGGATTAGCTGGATGAATGCACGGGCATTCATATATGACTTTAGTAATTGGCGTAGTTTTAATTTTAATTACAATACTACAATGGTGACGTGATGTAATTCGCGAGGCAACTTATCAGGGGTACCATACAATACAAGTTTCAAAAGGCTTGCGTTGAGGTATAATTTTATTTATTGCATCGGAAGTTTGTTTCTTTTTTGCTTTTTTTTGAGCATATTTTCATAGCAGTCTAGCACCCAGTCCTGAGTTAGGTTCTTGTTGACCCCCAGCAGGAATTAATCCCTTAAACCCGTTCGAAGTTCCTTTGCTTAATACTGGTGTGCTTCTGGCTTCTGGCGTGACTGTTACATGAGCTCGCCACAGATTAATGGAAGGCGATCGAATTGGGGGTCTTCAAGGTCTAATTGCCACGGTTGCCCTAGGTGTATATTTCACGATCTTACAAGCAATGGAATACTATGAGGCTTCTTTTACTATTGCTGATGGTGCTTACGGTTCGACTTTTTTTGTCGCTACAGGGTTTCATGGCTTGCATGTACTTATCGGTAGAACTTTTTTATTGGTGTGTCTTGGGCGGGTGTGATTTCAGCATTTTTCAACAGGGCATCATTTTGGGTTTGAAGCAGCTGCTTGATACTGGCATTTTGTAGATGTAGTTTGATTGTTTTTATACCTTTCTATCTACTGATGGGGCTATTAAAATTTTAATATTCCTAAATGACTGAGAATAAGTGTTAGACTTTTAATTTAATTACGGTAATCATTTTTACCTTTAGGAATTATACTGAAGCTTAGGTCGGTTTAATACTTTAAATTAAAAGATTTGATTTGCATTCAAAAAATAGGTTTTATACCTTTAGACCAGTGTGAAAAGCGAAAAATTTGCATGCGGTTTCGGCCCGTAAAGTAGAGATGAAAGTCCTTTTTTACACTATCAGTATTGCTAAACATAGATGAAAGCCAAATTAGAGGCACCTAGCTGTTAATTAGGAGATTGTAATTAAATTACTCATTTAGTTTCAATATAAGTACTACGCCGGATGAACGGAAGTCACTGATGTTGACTAGCATGAGATTATTTATTTCTAGTACTAATGTTAAGAACACTTTTGGGGGCAGTTTTTGCAATTATTTTATCTGCTATAATCATGCTAGCTGGATGGGTGCTATCTAAGCGGTCGATTAGAGGTCGGGAAAAAAATTCACCATTTGAGTGTGGTTTTGACCCAATTAAATCTGCTCGGTTGCCATTTTCTTTACGTTTTTTCTTATTGGCTATTATTTTTTTAATCTTTGATGTAGAAATTGTATTGTTATTCCCGGTTTTAGTGAGAATAGCAAATAGCTTTAGCCTAAGAACTTTAGTTGGTGCATTTATTTTTTTGATTATCTTGGTAGTTGGTCTATTTCACGAATGAAATGAAGGCTCATTAGATTGGGCCCAATAAAGAAAAAACTCGGAGTGAAGCAGGGCTGCTAACTTTGTTTCGGGCAGTTCGATTTTGTCCTTTTTCTTATGTTTTCAAGCCTTCCTTTCACTTTGCCTTTTTTTTCTATTATAGTTTTTGGGACTATTTTTTCTATTTCTTCTTCGCACTGATTCGGGATTTGAGCTGGATTAGAAATTAATCTAATCGGGTTTCTACCACTACTTGTTTATCAAAAAAGTATGTCTGAAAGCGAGTCTGCAGTTAAGTATTTTACTACTCAGGCTATAGGATCTAGATTTCTAATGTTTGGGAGGTTGATGAGATACGGGCTATTTTTTACCTGGGAAATAGCAGCTAATTCCTGAGTTCTAGGGTTGATTTTAATTTTAGTGGGGTTGATAACTAAGACTGGAATTTTTCCGTTTCATTTTTGATTGCCTAGGGTGATAGCTGGACTTCCTTGGGTCTCTTGCTTAATGCTAGCTACATGACAAAAAATTGCGCCGTTATTTTTAATAGCTACTTTTTTAGATAGGAACTTAACTTACTGGTTATTTATACTTTTTTGTATTTTTAGCGCTGGGTCTAGGATTATTGGCGGAGTTGGAGGTATAAATCAGACTCAATTACGGGCCTTAATTGCTTACTCGTCGATTGGGCATTTAGGGTGAATACTGTTTGCCATTTTACATAGAAGCTGAGCTATAAAAGTTTATTTAAGAATTTACATTACGATTTCTATTTGTATTTTTTTAAGGTTGTGATATGCTAATACCAGCACAATGGGGGCTATGAAAACACCAGTAACAAATATTTTAGGCTTAGGGAGCACGTTAATTATGTTTCTCTCATTGGGCGGCTTACCGCCCATATTAGGTTTTATCTCAAAGTGGGCTGTAATCGTGATTAGAACTAAAGGCGTATCTTGAATTTTTTTGCTTTTGCTTATCTGTGGGTCTTTAATAAGTTTATTTTATTACTTAAGATTATTTTTTTCTTTGTTTTTAGTTATTTTTAAAAATAAAAAACTTTTATTTGAAAACCACACTAAGAAAAGTTTAATTGTAAGTCTAAGTCTTCTTTTGAATGTTTTTGGTGGTTTACTTTTGCTGACAGAAAATTTTCTTTATAGGATTTAAT